AAAAATATTATTTTAATAATGTAAATAGATACATCTTGAAGGGGTAAAAAACCTAGCTCGAGGCTTTCCTGTTTCCGGGGGGTTTTCAGGAAGAATAATAGTTTACGAGTTTAGGGGGGTAGGGGGGTTTTACGCGCAAAAGCCGAGGGGGGCATATCTTAGATATGTTAGGGGAAATATTATATCTTTATGCTCTTGATATCAGTTATGCAATTCTTTTATGAAAATCTTTTCACCATGAACATTTTGCACGCCGCGCAAGAAAATGTACACCCTTGTCAGCTAGCCTTAGCGCTGCACTGTGAAATGCCAAGTGAAAGGAAACCAAAAAAAAATAACCTAGTCCATTAGAGTGAACGCTTGGCATGTGGGGTCACGGACAGTATGTACTCCACCAACAACTTATGCCAGGGTCAAGGAAAGAATGGGGAATAATATCAATCAATGGCCCTGAAATAGGAACCAAATGCCAGGAATAATTCACCGTGTGAAACCCCCACGAATACTTGTCCCTGACCATCAATAACCGTGTTCGCTTTGCTGAACGCTCGGCATGTTATTCTTGTCTGCATCGGAATTTTTCCTTAACGGGATGGTGGTTCGTGGTATATATGGTTGATTGAATATTATACTAGGGCTTAGTTTTTTCTGTGGATTATAACTTGGGTAATTATATTAGTATGCAGTTGTGTTAAGTTGAAATTTCATGCATTTTGTACCCCTTCTTGGACATGGTGATGTATGAATGGTCAAAGCCTATGAATGGTGATTATACATGTATATGTCCTCAAGCATTATTTATTATGGTTTACATAAATATATGGTGTAAGTACATATATGTACTTACAAAGAATAGTTTAATTTAGAATTCTAGCTTTGGGAGCTAGGGGTGGGAGTTAGAATCTCCCTTCTTTGAGCAGTAGGGAGGATTTTAACCTCCGGCGTCCGGTTTACAAGACCGGCGCTCTGAAGCTGAGCTACTAGTGCAGTTTATTTGTAGGAGTTTGTTTTCCAGTCATCCTGTCAGGGGGAAAAGGACGAGGAAAATAAGAAAGTAGAGGAAGGAGGCGATTTGGCCAATAATAATGTAGGGGTGTTCTACTGGCATTCCTCCAATTCAGGTGAGAATCATAACGTCTGCGACGAGGGCTCAGAAGAGGAGTTGGGAGGCGGGGCGGAAGGTTAGGCTTCGTTGTTTTGATGTGTGGAGGAAGGGAACTAGTATTAGTACAAGAATTGATGCTAGTAAAGCAATTACTCCTCCTAGTTTGTTAGGGATGGATCGGAGAATGGCGTAAGCAAATAGGAAGTACCATTCGGGCTTGATGTGGGGCGGAGTTACTAGGGGGTTTGCTGGTGTAAAGTTATCCGGGTCGCCTAGGTAGTTGGGGGCAAAGAGGGCGAGAGTTGTTAAGGCAAGGAGCATAATAGCAAACCCTAGGAGGTCTTTGTAGGAGAAGTAGGGGTGGAAAGGAATTTTGTCTGCATCAGAGTTTAAACCGGCTGGGTTATTTGAGCCTGTTTCGTGCAGGAACAGCAAGTGGAGGACTGTAGCAGCTAGGATAACAAAGGGGAATAAAAAGTGGAAGGCAAAGAAGCGGGTGAGAGTTGCATTGTCTACTGAAAAGCCCCCTCAAATTCATTGAACAAGGGTGTTGCCTACGTAGGGGACAGCGGAGAGGAGGTTAGTGATGACAGTTGCCCCTCAGAAGGACATTTGTCCTCAAGGAAGGACGTAGCCTACGAATGCGGTTATTATTACTAAAAGAAGGAGGATAACTCCAATGTTTCAGGTTTCTTTATAAAGGTAGGATCCGTAATAAAGTCCTCGGCCGATGTGAAGATAAATGCAGATAAAAAAGAAAGAAGCCCCGTTGGCATGTAGATTGCGGATCAGCCAGCCGAAGTTTACATCTCGGCAGATGTGGGCGACTGATGAGAATGCTGTTGCGATATCGGATGTGTAGTGTATCGCGAGGAAAAGTCCTGTGACAATTTGGGCGATGAGGCAGAGGCCTAAAAGAGAGCCGAAGTTTCATCAAGCAGAAATGTTTGAAGGGGCTGGAAGGTCGACTAGTGCATCGTTTGCGATTTTCAGGAGGGGGTGGGTTTTTCGTAGGTTGGCCATTAAGGGTTCTTGTAGTTGAGTTACAACGATGGTTTTTCAAGTCATTGGTCCTGGTTAAAGTCCTGGCAAGAATTATGACCTATCTTATGTGTATATTTTTGTTTGGTTTAGTTGCGGGGGTGGTTGTAGTTGTATCGAACCCTTCCCCTTATTTTGGGGCTTTAGGGTTGGTCGTGGTTTCTGGAATGGGGTGTGGTGTTTTAGTGGGGCATGGGGCTCCGTTTTTGTCTTTAATTTTGTTTTTGATTTATCTAGGGGGGATGCTGGTTGTGTTTGCTTATTCAGCAGCGTTAGCTGCTGAGCCGTACCCTGAGACTCCGGGGAGTCGTCCGGTAATATTTAGTGTGGGGCAATATTTTGTGTGGGTCTTGTTAGGGGCTAGCATTTTTTGAGGGGGTTGGTTTGAGGGGGGATGGGTGACGGTGGACGAGTTAGTTGAGTTTGCTGTGTCCCGGGGGGACACAGCGGGGGTTGCTTTGATGTATTCAGCGGGGGGCTGAATGCTGGTGGTTAGTGCGTGGGTCCTGCTTTTAACGCTGTTTGTTGTGTTGGAAGTGTCCCGGGGCTTAAGTCGGGGGGCCCTTCGGGCAGTTTAGGCAATTAAAAGGAGAAGTGAGAGGACAAAAGTGAGGAAAAATAAGGTCAGGAATGTTTTTACTATCCCCTGTTGGGTGTTGCTGGCAGTGGTGATGAGAGGGAGGTTTGTTGTGTATACGGCTTTGGGGCCTGATTTTTCAAGTCATGTTTGGTCCACCATTTGGCTGGCGATGTGCTGGCCTAGGAGAAGGTTTATTTTTGGGGGGAGGCGGTGGATGAGGGCGGGGAAAAAGCCTAGTATGTTAGAAAAGTGGTGAAGTTGCAAGATAGGGGAAGGCTTGAATTGTTTGCTTGTGAGTTGTGCCAGTTCGAGAGCGGTTAATAAGCCAATAATGGTTACTAGCAGGGCGGCGAGTTTGAGGAGAAGGGGCATGGTTATAATGGGGGTTTTAGAGGGGAGAAGGTTTGAGGTAATTAAGAGGCCAGCGATAATGCTTCCTCAAGCTAGGCGTTTGATAGGGTTGATGACGGAAGGGTTATTTTCATTGATAGGGGAGAAAGAATTAAAACGTGGATGGCCTATAGAAACGAAAAATACTACGCGAAGGCTATAAACAGCGGTAAAAGAGGTGGCAAGGAGGGTGAGGGCAAGGGCTCAGGCGTTGAGGTGGGAAGTGTTTAGGGCTTCGATGATGGCGTCTTTGGAAAAGAATCCTGCTAGGAAAGGGGTTCCTGTTAGGGCGAGGCTGCCAATAGTTAGAGAGGAGGAAGTGAAAGGCGCTAAGTGGTGTATGCCTCCTATTTTTCGGATGTCTTGTTCGTCATTTAGGCTGTGAATAATTGAGCCTGAACATAAGAATAGTATTGCTTTAAAAAAGGCATGGGTGCAGATGTGAAGGAAGGCAAGTTGTGGTTGGTTTAGGCCGATGGTTACTATCATTAAGCCTAGTTGGCTGGATGTTGAGAAGGCAACGATTTTTTTGATATCATTTTGGGTGAGCGCGCAGGTTGCTGTAAATATAGTGGTGAGGGCGCCAAGGCATAGGCAGATAGTGAGAGCGGCAGGGTTGTTTTCTATTAAAGGGCTTGTTCGAATTAATAAAAAAATGCCTGCTACTACTATTGTACTTGAGTGAAGTAGGGCAGAGACCGGCGTAGGACCCTCTATTGCAGAGGGTAGTCATGGATGAAGGCCGAATTGGGCTGATTTGCCGGTTGCGGCGATGATCAGGCCCAGAAGAGGGTACGTGAGATCAAGGTTACTTGCGGTGGAAAAGACTTGTTGTAGTTCTCAGGAGTTGAGGTTGGTTGCTATTCAGGCCATGGTAAAGATTAGTCCAATGTCTCCAACCCGGTTGTAGATTACTGCTTGGAGGGCTGCGGTGTTGGCGTCTGCTCGTCCGTACCACCAGCCAATTAAGAGGAAGGACATGATTCCAACCCCCTCCCAGCCAATGAAAAGTTGGAATATGTTATTGGCAGTAACTAGGATGATTATGGCGATTAAAAAAGTAAGAAGGTATTTAAAAAAGCGGTTTATGTAGGGGTCTGCGTGCATGTATCATGAAGCGAACTCTAAGATGGATCAGGTGACGTATAGGGCTACGGGGGTAAAAATAATTGAGTAGAAGTCGAATTTTAGGCTGATATTGATGTCAAAAATGAGGGTGTTTATTCAGTTTCAGGAGGTGGTGATGGTCTCTGCGCCTTCAGACAAGAAAAGAAATAGAGGGAGAAGGCTGACAAAGAATGCAAGTTTTACTGCGGTTTTTACGTGTGTGAGGGCCCAGGGTTCGTTTTTAGGGGTGGGGCCCAGGGTTGTCAAAATTGGGTATAGGAGAAGCACAAAAATAATGATTAGACTTGTAGTTATTATGATAGGGGCAGGGTGCATAGCTTCTACTTGGATTTGCACCAAGAGTTTTTGGTTCCTAAGACCAACGGATGAGCTGTTATCCTTTAGAAGCGGGGCGAGGGAGCTTCGGAATCCAACCGAGGGGACGAGGGTTAGCAGTCTTCGTTGCTGGCAAGCCTCTCTCGGTGGACAAGAGGGGTTTAACCTCTGTTTTTAGAATCACAATCTAATGTTTTGGCTAAACTATGTCTACAGGCAGTTCATCCTCAGATTAGTTCGGGTTTTGTGATTAGTAGGAGGAGGGGGAGAAGGTGAAGGGCCAGAAGGAGGTGTTCTCGGGTGTGGGAGGGGGCGAGGGAAAGGAGGTGGGCTGGTAGAGGGCTTCGTTGTGTTATTAGGAATATGTATAAGGAGTAGCTGGCGGTGATTAGGGTGCCTGCTCCGGTAAGAGCGATTGTTCATCAGGACCAGTTGAGTAGGGAGGTAATAATTATTAGTTCTCCTATTAGGTTGGGGAGAGGGGGAAGGGCCAGGTTGGCTAGGCTTGCAAGGAATCATCAAGTCGTTATAAGGGGGAGGACCATTTGTATACCTCGGGCTAATAGTATAGTTCGGCTGTGGGTTCGTTCGTAGTTGGTGTTGGCGAGACAAAAAAGAGCAGAGGAGGTGAGGCCGTGGGCAATTATAAGGATTAAAGCGCCTGTGAATCCTCAGGGGGTTTGGATGAGGATACCCCCTGCGACTAGGCCCATGTGTCCGACGGAGGAGTAGGCAATTAGTGATTTTAGGTCTGTTTGGCGAAGGCAAATTGAGCCGGTTATGATAACGCCCCATAGTGCTAGGATAATAAAGGGGTAACTTAGTTCTTTGGTTAGGGGCTCTAGTATGATTATTATTCGTATTATGCCGTAGCCCCCAAGTTTTAGTAGGACGGCGGCCAGGACTATGGAGCCTGCAATGGGGGCTTCAACGTGGGCTTTGGGGAGTCAAAGGTGTATTCCGTACAGGGGTATTTTTACAAGGAAGGCGAGGAGGCAGCCAGCCCACCAAATTTTATCGGCGACAGTGGCCATTGGAATGGCAGGAGCATATTGGAGTGTCAGGAGGGATAGGGTGCCGGCGGTGTTTTGTAGCAGTAAGAGGGCAACTAAAAGGGGTAAAGAGCCTGCGAGCGTGTAGAATAAAAAGTAGGTTCCGGCATTGAGGCGTTCTGTTTGGTTGCCTCATCGGGTAATGAGAATAAGGGTGGGGATTAAGGTTGCTTCAAATATGACGTAGAAGAGAAGCACTTCAGTTGCGGAAAAGGCTATGATAAGGAAGATTTGAAGGGAGGTTAGGAGGGTGATATATATTCGTTGTCGGTTTAGGGGCTCTGAGTTTGTGTGGTTTTGGCTGGCTAAGATTATTAAGGGAAGAAGTCAGCAGGTGAGTACAAGAAGGGGGGTTGATAAAAGGTCTGTGGCTATGAAAAGGTTGAGGGAGGATCAGCCGGTTTCGGATATGTTTTTAAGTCAGGATAGGCTGGCTAGGGCAATGAGTAGACTTTGGGCCAAGGTTGTGGGCCATAACCATTTTGCGGGGGTAAGTCATGTGGTTGGGATGAGCATAATCGTTGGGATAAGGATTTTTAGCATTGTAGGAGGTTTAGGCTTTGTAAGTGATCTGTTCCGTGGGTGCGGGCGGTGGCTACTAAAAGTGCGAGGCCGGCGCTGGCCTCACAGGCGGAAAATGCGAGGAGAAGCATTGGGGAGGCGGAGAAGTTGGTAGCGTTAAGTTCTAAGGTTCAGAGGGATAAAGCAAGAAATAGGGAAAGCATTATTCCTTCTAAGCAGAGAAGGGCGGATAAAAGGTGGGTTCGGTGAAATGCGAGCCCGGCCAGGCCTAGTAAAAAAGCAGTTGAAAAGGTAAAATGTACGGGGGTCATTAGGTAATTGTGGACTTTAACCACGAGCTTTTGAGCCGAAATCAAATATTTTTATTAAAATAATTACCTATTCAGCTCATTCAAGGCCTCCTTGGGCTCATTCGTAGATGAGGCCTAGTGTTAGTAGAATTAGGACGAGGGCGGCTCAAAAGAAGGTTATTAGGGGGGCGGGGAGTTGGTCCCCTCAGGGGAGGGGGAGAAGGAGGGCGATTTCAAGGTCAAAAAGGAGGAAAAGGATTGCCACTAAGAAGAAGCGGAGAGAAAAGGGAAGACGGGCCGACCCGAGGGGGTCGAAGCCACACTCATAGGGGGAGAGCTTTTCTTGGTCGGGGGTCATGAGGGGAAGCCAGAATGACACGATGGCTAGGATTGTCGAGAGGGCAGTGGCAATAAGGATAACAGTGGTGATTAAGTTCATTATCTTTCCTTGGGCTTTAACCAAGACCGGGTGATTGGAAGTCACTTATACTTGCTTTGATACTAGAAAGATATGAGCCTCATCAGTAGATGGAGATATAGAGGAAGAGTCAGACGACGTCTACAAAATGTCAATACCAAGCGGCTGCTTCGAATCCAAAGTGGTGTTCTGTTGTAAAGTGGTAGTTGATTTGTCGTAGGAGGCAGACAGCTAAAAAAGTTGTGCCGATAATGACGTGTAGGCCGTGGAAGCCGGTTGCTACAAAGAATGTGGAGCCGTATACGCCATCGGCAATTGTGAAAGGGGCTTCGTAGTATTCTATGGCTTGAAGGACAGTGAAGTAGGCCCCAAGAAGAATTGTTAAAGCTAAAGACTGAATGGCTTGTTTGCGTTCGCCTTCCATAATGCTGTGGTGGGCTCATGTGACTGTTACCCCTGAAGATAATAATACGGCTGTATTTAGGAGGGGGACCCCAAAAGGGTCGAGGGGGGTGATGCCCGTGGGGGGTCAGCAGCCGCCGATTTCTGGGGTTGGGGCAAGGCTGGAGTGGAAAAAGGCTCAGAAGAAGCCGAGGAAGAAGAAAACTTCTGATGTAATAAAAAGGATTATTCCATATCGAAGTCCTTTTTGTACGGGAGGCGTGTGATGGCCCTGAAAAGTGCCTTCACGGACGATGTCTCGTCATCATTGATATATTGTCAAAAGTAGTAAGGTGGTGCCTAGGAAAATTAGGGTTATGGAGTTGTAGTGGAATCAGATGGCAAGGCCTGAGGTTATTAGGAGAGCGGCAACTGCTCCTGTTAGAGGCCAGGGGCTGGGGTCTACTATGTGATATGCGTGTGCTTGGTGGGCCATTAAACGTTTTCTTGTAGGTAGAGGCTTAGCAGGAGGACAAAGACGTATGCTTGAATTATTGCGACTGCCACTTCTAAGAGGGTTAGTAGGAAGAGGAGGGCTGTAGTTAGGATTGCGACTGTTGGTATGAGGGGTAAGAGGACGAAAGCGGCTGTTGCGATGAGTTGAATTAAAAGATGGCCGGCTGTGAGGTTGGCGGTAAGTCGGACCCCTAAGGCAAGAGGGCGAATAAATAGGCTAATTGTTTCGATGATAATTAAGATGGGGATTAAGGGTGTAGGGGTACCTTCTGGCAGTAAATGGCCTAATGCTGCGGTGGGTTGGTTGCGCATGCCAATAAGGACTGTGGCGAGCCATAGGGGGACTGCAAGTCCTATGTTTATTGACAGTTGTGTCGTAGGGGTAAAGGTGTATGGGAGCAGGCCTAGTATGTTAATTGAAATAAGGAACATTATTAGGGAAGCAAGGGCGAGAGCTCATTTATGTCCCCCTTGGTTGATGGGGGAGAAGAGTTGGAAAGTGAATCGGTTGATGAATCAGCCTTGAAGGGTTAGTAGGCGGTTGTTGAGCCATCGGGAGGAGGGGGTTGGAAATAAAAGTCATGGGAGAAGGAGGGCTAGGGCAATTAGAGGGATGCCAAGGTAGGAAGGGCTTATAAACTGGTCGAAAAAGCTTAGTGTCATGGTCAGCTTCAAGGTTCTGTTTTGGGAGCTTGTGTGCTTTGAGGGGTGGCTTCATTAGGGAAAGAGTGAGCTAGTACTTTTGGTACTAGAATCGTAAGAAAAACCAGTCATGAAAAAACTAGGATGGCGAATCAGGGTGCGGGGTTTAATTGAGGCATATCGCTAGGGGTGGTTGGGAGGCACCAATCTTTAGCTTAAAAGGCTAACGCTGTAGACCCAGTTTAGCTTCTTAGCGAGGCATCTTCGAGCATTAGGGTTGATCAGTCTTGGAAGTATTTAAGGGGGACTGCTTCTACTACGATAGGTATAAAGCTGTGGTTTGCTCCACAAATTTCTGAGCATTGGCCATAGAAGACTCCAGGGCGGGATGCGATGAAGGCGGTTTGATTTAGGCGTCCTGGGACTGCGTCTATTTTTACTCCTAAGGCTGGGACTGCCCATGAGTGTAGTACGTCTTCGGCGGTTACTAAGACTCGAACGGGGGCTTCAGAGGGGACTACTATTCGGTGGTCTACTTCTAGAAGGCGGAACTGCCCGGGGGTAAGGTCTTGTGTTGGGATTATGTAGGAGTCGAATGCGAGTTCTTTGTAGTCTGTGTACTCGTAGCTTCAGTATCATTGATGTCCGATTGCTTTGACTGTGAGGTGGGGGTTGTTAATTTCGTCTATGAGGTAGAGAATTCGTAGTGAAGGGAGGGCAATAAGAATGAGAATGATGGCGGGGAGAATGGTTCAGATAATTTCAATTTCTTGGGAGTCTAGGATATTTATATTGGTTAGTTTGGTTGAAACTATCGCCACAATAATGTAAAGCACGAGGGTGCTGATTAAAAAGACGATTATAAGGGCATGGTCGTGAAAATGAAGAAGTTCTTCTATGACTGGGGAAGCTGCATCTTGAAATCCTAGTTGTGAGGGATGGGCCATTAAAAGTAAGGCACGTGGGGGTTTAACCCGCAGCTCTGCCTTGACAAAGCAGTGTATTTTCTTTTATACTAGTGTCTTATGAAGAAAGTGACAGAGCGGTTATGTGGCTGGCTTGAAGCCAGTTTATGGGGGTTCGACTCCTCCCTTTCTCGTTAACGAGAGGCTTGTACTTGGACAAAGGCGGGCTCTTCGAAGGTGTGGTATGGGGGTGGGCAGCCGTGTAGTCATTCTACGTTGGTTGCGGTGAGCTCTACGGATAAAACTTCTCGTTTTGCAGCAAATGCTTCTCAGATAATGAAAAGGAACATAATAACAGCTGTTAACGAAATAAGGGACCCGAGAGAAGATACTGTGTTTCAGAGTGTGTAGGCGTCTGGGTAGTCAGAATAACGTCGAGGCATTCCAGCTAGACCTAAGAAATGCTGGGGGAAGAATGTTAAATTTACCCCCACGAACATGACTCCGAAGTGGATTTTGGATCATGTGCTGTGTAGGGTGTAGCCGGTGAGAAGGGGGAATCAGTGGACAAAGCCAGCCATAATGGCAAAGACGGCGCCTATTGACAGGACGTAGTGGAAATGGGCTACAACATAGTAGGTGTCGTGGAGTATGATGTCGAGAGATGAGTTGGCTAAGACAATGCCGGTTAGGCCCCCCACAGTAAATAGGAAGATAAAGCCTAAAGACCATAAGAGAGGGGTTTCTCATTTAATTGCCCCCCCATGGAGAGTGGCAGGCCAGCTAAAGACTTTAACGCCTGTTGGGATTGCGATAATTATTGTGGCAGAGGTAAAATAAGCTCGAGTGTCTACATCTATTCCCACTGTAAACATGTGGTGGGCCCACACGATGAAGCCGAGAAGGCCAATGGCCATCATAGCTCAAACTATACCTATGTAACCGAAAGGTTCTTTTTTCCCTGCGTAGTATGCAACAACATGAGAAATCATGCCGAAGCCAGGCAGGATAAGGATATATACCTCAGGGTGACCGAAGAATCAGAAAAGGTGTTGGTACAGGATTGGGTCCCCTCCCCCTGCTGGGTCAAAGAATGTTGTGTTGAGGTTTCGGTCTGTTAGAAGCATTGTAATGCCGGCGGCAAGGACCGGGAGGGAGAGGAGAAGAAGAACCGCTGTGATGAGGACAGCCCAGACAAAGAGGGGCGTTTGGTATTGCGAGATGGCTGGAGGTTTCATGTTAAGGATTGTTGTGATGAAGTTAATGGCCCCTAAAATTGAGGAGACTCCTGCCAAGTGCAGTGAAAAGATGGTAAGGTCTACAGATGCCCCGGCGTGGGCCAGGTTGCCTGCCAAAGGGGGATAGACCGTCCAGCCGGTTCCGGCCCCTGCTTCAACGCCTGAAGAAGCTAGGAGGAGAAGGAAGGAGGGAGGGAGAAGTCAGAAGCTTATGTTGTTTATTCGAGGGAATGCTATGTCGGGGGCCCCGATTATTAGGGGGACTAATCAGTTGCCAAAGCCTCCAATCATAATTGGTATTACTATAAAGAAGATTATTACGAAAGCGTGTGCTGTAACGATAACGTTGTAAATTTGGTCATCTCCAAGAAGAGCCCCTGGTTGACTTAGTTCTGCCCGGATAAGCAAGCTTAAGGCTGTGCCTACTATTCCGGCTCAAGCACCAAATACAAGATAAAGGGTGCCAATGTCTTTATGATTAGTTGAGAAGAATCAGCGTGTGATTGCCACAGGTAAAATGGCTGAGAGTTTAAGCGGTGGATTGTAGCCCCATGAACAGAGGTTTAAATCCTCTTTTTACCAAGCCTCGAGGTGTAATACATATAAGATTGCAAATCTTAAGTGGCAGAGTAACGTCTGCCGGGGCTTTCCCCCGCCTTTTATGTTAGTTTTAGGCGGGGGAAAGTAGACGAATGCTCGCTGGTTAGGGCGCTTAGCTGTTAACTAAGAGTTTGTAGGATCGAGGCCTTCTTGTCTAGAAAGGCTTTAGCTTAATTAAAGTGTCTGTTTTGCATGCAGAAGATGTGGGTTAGTGTCCTGCAAGTCTTATTCCAGGGGCTGGGAGGTTTTCACTCCCGCTTAGGGCTTTGAAGGCCCTTGGTCTAAGGTTCTAGCCTAAGCCTCTTAAAGGGTTAAAAGGGCGGTGATTGCGGGGGTCAGGGGAAGGAGGAGGGTTGCTATGAGGGTGGTAGAGGCGAGGGGGAGGGAGGGCTGTAAGGAGTGTAGTCGTCAGGGGGTTGTGCCTGCAAGGTTATTTGGGGAGAGGGTCAGGGTTATGGCGTAGGAGAGTCGGAGGTAGAAGTATAAACTTAGAAGTGCGGTCAAAGCGGCTAATGTTGCTGTGAGGGGCAGGCTTTGTTTGGTTAGTTCTTGCAAGATGAGTCATTTGGGCATGAATCCTGTGAGGGGAGGGAGACCTCCTAAGGAGAGCAGGATTATTGGAGTGGTTGCTGTAATGAGCGGAGCTTTGGCTCAAGAGGTTGCTAATGCATTAATATTAGTGGAGTTGTTTAGTTTTAGCAGAAGGAAGGCTGAGGCTGTTATGACAAAGTATATGAGGAGGGCGAGGAGGGTTAGTGAGGGGGCAAATTGAATGATGAGTATTATTCAGCCAAGGTGGGCGATTGAAGAGTAAGCTAGGATTTTTCGGAGCTGGGTTTGGTTTAGGCCTCCTCATCCGCCGACAAGGGTGGAGGCAAGAGCGAGCATGATAAGTATTGTCTGGTCTGAGGCGGGGATTTGTAGTAGGAGGGCGAAGGGTGCCAGTTTTTGTCAGGTTGATAGGATGAGGCCGGTTGTTAAGTCCAAACCTTGAAGGACTTCTGGGAGTCAGGTGTGTAGGGGGGCTAGGCCAATTTTTAGGGACAGGGCAAGAATAATTATTGTGGTGGGGAGGGGGTGAGTTATAAGTTGAATGTTTCATTGGCCTGTGAGTCAAGCATTGGTGATGCTAGCAAATAGGAGGGTGGCTGCTGCTGTTGCTTGTGTCAGGAAATATTTTGTGGTGGCTTCAATTGCTCGGGGGTGGTGATGCTGTGCTATTAGGGGGAGAATGGCGAGGGTATTAATTTCTAAGCCCATTCAGGCTAGTAGTCAGTGGGAGCTTGCAAAGGTAAGGGTGGTGCCTAGGCCGAGACCAAATAAGAGGAGGGCTATGATGAAGGGGTTCATTAGTAAAGGAGGGAGTTTAACCAACATGTTTGGGGTATGGGCCCAAAAGCTTATTTAGCTGACTTTACTAGGAAGTAGTGTAGAGGAAGCACTAAGAGTTTTGATCTCTTCAGGTAGGGTTCAAATCCCTTCTTTCTAAGGAGCTGGGGGGACTTTAACCCCCATAATTCACTCTATCAAAGTGGCCCTTTGCTTCAGGCACGGCTCCGGGCTATATTTGAGGGGGGAGGCCTGCAAATGCGAGGGGGAGGGAGAGGTGTCAAATCACTAGGGCAAGGGTGAGTGGCAGGAAGTTTTTTCAGATGAGGTGTATAAGTTGATCGTATCGGAAGCGAGGGTACGAGGCTCGGATCCATAGAAAGAGGATGGATAATAGGGCAGCTTTAATCATTAGGTTGATGGTGGTGAGTTCGGGGAGGTGGGGGAGGTGTGAAGCCCCAAGAAACAGGGTTGCCGATAGTGTGTTTATTAGTAGGATGTTGGCGTATTCGGCTAGGAAAAAAAGGGCAAAGGGGCCTCCGGCGTATTCTACGTTGAACCCTGATACTAGCTCTGACTCTCCTTCTGTAAGGTCAAAGGGGGCTCGGTTTGTCTCCGCGAGGGTGGAAATGTATCATATTGCTGCTAAAGGTCAAGCGGGGATTAGAAGTCAAATACTTTCTTGGGTAATGTTGAAGGTTTGGAGAGTAAAGCCTCCTGTAAAGATGATGGCGCTTAGTAGGATTAGACCGAGGCTAACTTCATAGGAAATTGTTTGAGCAACTGCTCGTAAGGCCCCGATTAGGGCATATTTTGAGTTAGAGGCTCATCCAGAGCCTAAAATGGAGTAGACAGCTAAACTTGAGAGGGCGAGAATAAAGAGAATGCTGAGGTTGAGGTCTGTGACTGGGTGTGGGAGAGGCATGGGAGCTCAGAGGATGAGGGCAAGAGTGAGGGCAAGTATGGGGGCTAGAAGAAAAAGAAAGGGGGAGGAGGTTGAGGGGCGTACAGGTTCTTTAATGAATAATTTTACGCCGTCGGCAATGGGCTGGAGCAGGCCGTAGGGTCCGACTACATTAGGGCCTTTACGTAATTGCATATACCCTAGAACTTTACGTTCTAGCAGGGTTAAAAATGCGACGGCAAGAAGGACGGGGACAATGTAGGCGAGGGGGTTGAGAACATGAATTAGAATTGTTGAGATCATAGTTAAGGAGAGGACTTGAACCTCTGTTTAAAGGGTTTAGGTCTTTTGCATTTGGCCGAGCTCTGCCACCTTAACTTGCCCTTTTCTTGGGCTGGGAGGGTGTGCCCTTTTACCTGTTTTAGCTGGCTTCATCAGGTAAGGGGGAGGCTTGCTTGTAGCAGAGGCCTCTTCTTTTCGGTCCTTTCGTACTAGAAAAGAGCACTTCATAGATAGAAACTGACCTGGATTTCTCCGGTCTGAACTCAGATCACGTAGGACTTTAATCGTTGAACAAACGAACCCTTAATAGCGGCTGCACCATTAGGATGTCCTGATCCAACATCGAGGTCGTAAACCCCCTTGTCGATATGGGCTCTAAAAGGGGATTGCGCTGTTATCCCTAGGGTAACTCGGTCCGTTGATCGGCGGTGCCGGATCTTGTTGGTCAGAAATTCTGTATGTTAGAGCTGTGGCTCTGGCTTTAAGGAAATGTCTCTTATTCCACGTGGGGGATTTTTGTTGCCCCGCGGTCGCCCCAACCAAAGACAGGGGAACAGGCATCATTTAGTTTATTTTCTTGATAGAAGGGGCTTAACGTGGGCTGTTCTGGTGTCTAAAGCTCCATAGGGTCTTCTCGTCTTATGGGCGCATGCCCGCTTCTGCACGGGCAGATCAATTTCATTGACTGGAAAAAGGAGACAGCTTAGCCCTCGTTATGCCATTCATACCGGTCTTCATTTAAAAGACAAGTGATTACGCTACCTTCGCACGGTCAAAATACCGCGGCCGTTAAACTTCTCGTCACAGGGCAGGCGGGACCTCTTATACTTGTGGGGCAAGAGGCGATGTTTTTGGTAAACAGGCGAGGCCAGTGTTTGCCGAGTTCCTTCTTTTTCTTTTAGTCTTTCCTTGGGCACACCTGTGTAGGGTTAACGTTTAATTTGCTGAGGAATTTTCTAGTCTTATGGGTGTGTGTGTTCAATGCCCTCTTTGGTTGGGGACGTTAATTTTCAGTGGGGGTTCGTTCTGATGTACGCGGGTGCTTGGAGAGGGGCTGGCCCTCTTATTACTCATGTTAGCAGGATCTCTCCCATGTTTGCATGGGAAGGCCTAATAAATTAAGGGGCTTAAGATGTTGTTGTCGGAATTAAGGGTGGAGAATATCTGAGCTTTAACGCTTTCTGTGTTGGTGGCTGCTTTTAGGCCCACTAGAATATAATGCCTTGGGTCTTTTGTTCTTTTGCCTGCTTAATAAAGTTGTGTCTTTTTTCAGGAGGGCTGTCCCCCTCTTGAATAACTCTTTTAATTTCTTTTTATTTGGTGGAGGAGCTCCATTTTGAAAGGAAGAAGCTAAAAGGCTGAACTTCTATTCATTTTTTAGGCAACCAGCTATAACTAAGCTCGGTAGGTCTGTCACCTCTACTCAAAGCTCTTCCCACTCTTTTGCCACAGAGACGGGTTTGCCCTATGATAGGCTGTCTTGGAGTAGCTCGCTTAGTTTCGGGGGCTCAAACTAAAGGGCTCTTTGCTTGAGGGGGACTGGCTAAATCATGATGCAAAAGGTACGAGGGCGAATCTCTGCTTTTTTTTACTTTACTGGGTTGTTTCATTTCTCTTTCAGCTTTTCCTTGCGGTACTTTCTCTATAGCGCCAATGAAGGTCCTTTTCTGTCTCCCATACTAAGGAGGGAAAATGTTTTGTTTGATGGGGGGGGTTTGGTTTGAGGGGATATTAATGGTGGTTGTTATTTTTGGGTGGGTGGGCTAGCTGTTGGGTGTCAGTGCGATCCGGTTTGCACGGATGTCTTCTCGGTGTAAGGGAGATGCTATACTAGTTTAGCTACGCTCTGATTTTGCCAAGTGCACCTTCCGGTACACTTACCATGTTACGACTTGCCTCCCCTTTGCAGTTTTGTTGTTTTATTTACGAAGCCTTAATTAGCTCGGGGAGAGTGACGGGCGGTGTGTGCGCGCTTCAGGGCCAGTTTCAGGGAAACGCTCTAATTTTTCTCTTACTGCTAAATCCTCCTTCATATGCTTGTTTCAAAGCATTATTCGTAGTTCACTGTATCAGTGAATGTAGCCCATTTCTTCCCCTCTCATGCGCTACACCTCGACCTGACGTTTTGGGCTGTGCCAATTTTGCTTACTATAGAGCCCTCACGGGGTAAGCTGACGACGGCGGTATATAGGCGGGATAAGCAAGGGAGGGTGAGGTTAAACGGGGATTATCGGTTCTAGAACAGGCTCCTCTAGGTGGGTCTAAAGCACCGCCAAGTCCTTTGGGTTTTAAGCTTGGGCTTGTAGTCCCCTGGCGAGCAGAAGGTGTAAGGTTGCTGCTTGTGTTTAGGGCTAGGCATAGTGGGGTATCTAATCCCAGTTTGTGTCTTAGCTTTCGTGGGGTCATAAAGTTTAAAGCCACTTTCGTGGAAGGGCTTCCTGTCTTCGGGTGCGTATAACAGCCTTGAGGATGTTCGGCTTTAGTTTTGGTATTTATTAACCACTCTTTACGCCGGCGGCTATCAACTTGGGCCTCTCGTATAACCGCGGTGGCTGGCACGAGTTTTACCGGCCCTTTTGGCCTTAACTAAGTCAAGTTTACACTTATAGCTTAATGTTTATTACTGCTGAGTTCCCTTGGGGGTGTGGCTAAGCAAGGTGTTGTGGGCTAACAAGGGGGTTGTGCCTGATACCAGCTCCTCGTTCCCAGGGTTGGGTGTTGTAGGGCATTCTCACAGGGATGCGGATACTTGCATGTATAAATTTGGCCAAAGCTGATAGTAAAGTCAGGACCAAGCTTTTGTGCTTGCGGGGCTTTCTAGGGCCCATCTTAACATCTTCAGTGTTATGCTTTAGTTAAGCTACGCTAGC